TATCTTTTTGAACAAAAATGGGAATATTGTTCCTCCGTTGATCAAGAATTTGGGTCTTTGGGAAGTATCATGATCATCCAATAAGAAGGGTTTCAATTTATTCAAATGAACGATTTGAACACCTATTGATTCTAACAACTGATTGCAGGGTTGATCATTCGGACCTTTCAATTCATAGATGTGGATCTCGGACCTATGAATGGGGGTATTCCCGATACTCACAAAGAAAAAGGGAAGTGACTTGGACAAAAAGAGAAGTAACTTGGACAAAAAGAGAAGTGACTTGGACAAAAAGAAACGAAGTGACTTGGACAAAAAGAAACGAAGTGACTTAGACAAATCTTGTTTATCGATAGCCTCGGACCAATCAATCGAATATTGATTAATACGTAATCGATCGAACACTACTTGAAAAAGGCTCTTCTGTTCAGAAACGAAATGGTCCAAATGTTCCTGGAAATTCTTGCTCCCATTGGACCATTTGTATCTATATGCATCAGGATCCCGATTCATGGATCTCTCGGTTCGAGAAATAAGAGGATCAAACCATTTCTTCTGACTCTTTTTCAAATTCGATAAATGTTGGTTGATCGTATATTTCATTTTCATTATAGTTATATGATTCAGAGTATCATTTCCTATTTGATCCCTTTGAATTCCATATTCGAAGTTGCGATCGGATCTATTCATTAAAAAGAATCGATTCGATACATTTCTTATGTACCCATAGGTGCTATATTGGATTTGAATCAGATTTCGGATCAATCTATATTGATTGACTGCCTCCATGATGTTGTTGCTAGCAAATACCGCTGTTTTTCGTTTTGGATCTTCCAAATCATTCCCGCAGTGGATCCGGACCGAAGAAAAAGCAAATCCCCTATGATACACCAGATCCGGCTCGGTTATTGATAGAGTGAATAGATCTGCCATTTCTTGAAATCTCTCTTCTGATTCAAAATCGTGGTGTAACGTGTATCCCCCTTTGTTCCGGTCATGGAATAGATGAAAGAAATCAAAAAATGGATTTTTGTTCAAGAATGAAATCTTATTGGAACTGTCCATATCTGGTTCATCCTTCGGAACCATATCACATCCCGGATCTGATGAAATAGGATGAATTGAGACGGTATTTTGTAAATACGTAATTATCTTGAATATATCAACCATTTCTTTATTTTCCGATCGCCTGAAAGGGACAAAAGAAACATCTTGTTTTTTCTTCCAAAATTTCTGATCTCTAGTGGACCTCTCGGTAGGATTCGAACCCAGATGAAGTTCTGACCATCTGTCAGAGAAAAAAGAACGAATTGATCTTGTAGGATTCCCAAGAAATTCTTCGATTTCTTTCGGAAGCAGATGATTATTCATCTGCTTCTCACGTTTCGTGAATAGCCGGGACATTGAGGAAGATCCAAAAAGGCATTTCGGGAATCGATCTGATTCTATCTCTGTTCGTTCCGTTTGAAGAAAGGAAGGATCCCAAAGAATCGATCTTTCTTTTAGTTGCTGAATCTCTGTTTGATCGATCAATGTGTGATATTCTGAATCCTCATTTCTAATGGAATCGAAAAGATCTCTGAATTGATCAGAAGATCCTTTCGATTGGCTAGAATCCGTTACTTGAACGAAAATAGATCTTGTGGAATCATATTGAATATTTGACAATACATTCCGTACCCTGCTAAAAAACCGATCCTTGTTTACCAACCACACATTGTCTAACCAAATCCAATTCTCTCTCGATACGTTCCTCAAAAAATCCGATTCGTGCTGATTCTTCCCCCAACTAACGAAGAGATCTTGTCGGAATTGCCACATATGAAATTGAGCACAATTTTGCAAAGAAATACCCCACTTGTTTCTCGAGAAGAGATGGGAAACATGCTCAATATCATTTGATTGAATAGTTGCCTCAGCTCCTTGTTGTTTGAAGAAACCCTCCCCTTCAATTGGTCGTTTTTCACGAAAAGCAGACATGAGATAACAAATCAAGTCTTTCCCTAAGATTTCGAATAGCTGTCCCGAATTCAAGTTGATTATGTTTCGCTTCTTCCTCGGAGAAAGACGATCAAACAATTCCCAATCATGGTCCTTGCGGATCGGATCATCCGTATAGGATAAAAAAAGAAACCCCAGATATTTGCTATCTTTCTCTTTGAATGAGATCTCAATTCCAGCTACGGTTTCATTAGCTATCTTACAACTAGAATCCCTCTTTTTTCCGATCCGGTTCCTCCACCACCGCGAACCCCGGTTCGATTCAGGCATGATACACTTTTTATTTATTGGGAGAACCCAAGTACTCTCTTGCGGATCCATGAAACAACTCTCAGAAATCTTTTTCCCTTTTGGAAGATACAGGAGCGAAACAATCAACCTATTGATATTGGAAGACCAAAAAGATTCTTCCAATGTCTCATTTCTGGGTCCAATGGAATTCATAGGTATAGGAAGAAGCCCCATCAAATAGAGATTTTTTCTTTCGACCATCTTTTGA